TTGCGGGTAAAAGAGTAATTGAACAAACATTGAAAAAAGCCGTGCCTGAAGGTTCACAAGCGGCTGAATCTTTATTACGTAAGGGCTTATTGGATGCAATTGTACCACGTAATCCTTTAAAAGGTGTTCTGAGTGAGTTATTTCAGCTCCATGCTTTTTTTCCTTTGAACAAAAATTAAATCAAATAGAACGGTTAGTTTATCAGAATTAAACGAAAACCCTGAAAAATTCTTTTTTCTTTCGAATCATTTTTTTATCGCTATTCTTGTTTACTACTCAGTAAACCTCTATCAACAAGATAAAAAATCAATTTTTGCTTTCGGGAAGTTCAAATTAGACTAGACAAATAAAATAAAGTTCATTTTCCTGCCTTGCTTGCATGTGTAAAGATATATCAAATAGAGATATATACAGAAGAGAGTTTTTGCATTTCCCGAAAATTCCCTGTTGTTGGATCATATTCTAATCAATTTTGTAGAAATTTGTAATGGAATAAAATTTTTTCTTTATTAATGACTATTAGAAGTAGAAGACAAAAAGAATAATAAATCTAACAAGGGGATTATGATACATCTATTTTATTTTGAAAGATTAATTAAGTCCATTTATTTAGTTTGGCGTTTCTTGTACCTATTTTTTGATTCTATTTCTATTAGGTTCTATTCTATATATTTCTATTAGGTTGTATATTAGTATTAGATATATATTTACTTAAAGATACTTAGTATAATTATATAATATATATAATAGAAATAATAAAAATACAAGATATTTTAAGATATCTTTAGAATTCAGAATATAACAATAACAGGTACAAATATTAAATTGAGGTACCCATTTTATGACAACTTTCAATAACTTACCCTCTATTTTTGTGCCTTTAGTAGGCCTAGTCTTTCCGGCAATTGCAATGGCTTCTTTATTTCTTCATATTCAAAAAAATAAGATTTTTTAGATCGGATGAGACCTAATCGTATCACTCCTTTTTTTATTTTAAAAACTTCGATTCGATAAGACCCATTTGGTAGAATATTGTATAACACATAGATTCCTACAAACATAAATAAAAAAAGCTCTTATGCGTGTGTAAATGTATTATATGAGTAACAAAATTTGCGCTCTTTTGAAAAATGGATCATCATCGGGCCAATGTATGAAATTCAAGTCAATGTATTTATTTGTATGTATATAGCTATCGGGGATCATATAAAGGAAGGATATGTTATTATTTTAGATATAAAAAATTCTATGAATTACTCCTGAGGTAAAGATTCACAACAAAATAGTTGATGAGAGTTACTTTGAAAACAAAAAAAGGAAAGTCATATTTTCTCAATTCCAAAAAATTGTATAACTGGATCTAATATATATGAGTTGGCGATCAGAATCTATATGGATAGAATTTATAACGGGGTCTCGAAAAACAAGTAATTTCTGCTGGGCCTTTATCCTATTTTTAGGTTCATTAGGATTCTTATTGGTTGGAACTTCCAGTTATCTTGGTAGAAATGTTATATCGTTATTTCCGTCTCAGCAAATCATTTTTTTTCCACAAGGGATTGTGATGTCTTTCTATGGTATCGCAGGTCTCTTTATTAGTTGCTATTTGTGGTGCACTATTTTGTGGAATGTGGGTAGTGGTTATGATCTTTTCGACCGAAAAGAAGGCATAGTGCGTATTTTTCGTTGGGGATTTCCTGGAAAAAGTCGTCGCATCTTTTTACGATTCCTTATGAAAGATATTCAGTCCATCAGAATAGAAGTTAAAGAGGGTGTTTCTGCTCGGCGTGTCCTTTATATGGAAATTCGAGGTCAAGGGGCTATTCCTTTAATTCGTACTGATGCGAATTTTACTACACGAGAAATTGAGCAAAAAGCTGCTGAATTGGCTTATTTCTTGCGTGTACCAATTGAAGTATTTTGAAATGAATTAATTTTAAAAGACTAAATGCTTTGGCAGTAGAAAGAAAAAACTAAATAATTTCTTTCTTTTTTTTGTCAATTAAACATTCATCTATTCTTTTATGCTCGTTTTTTTTGATATATTTGATAGAAAGTTTCTTCATCTCGAAATTAGTATTGATCGAAAAAAGGGAGAATACCATCCTGGAAACCCAATTTTTTCTTGATTCAAATTGGAAGTGTATTCTGAGTCTATTTCTTTATTCTTTCTAGATTCAAAGCAAAGACTAAGTATTTTTTCAAAAGAAAAAGATAAAATGAATTCATAGGCTCAATACATTCTATTCGAATTAGAATAGAAACTCATGCTCGATAGAAATATTAGATCTAATAGAATCAACAACTGAGGTAGGTTCATTAACAATTCACAAATTCAAAATGGCAAAAAAGAAAGCATTCATTCCTTTTTTTTATTTTACATCTATAGTCTTTTTGCCCTGGTTGATCTCTCTCTGCTGTAATAAAAGTTTGAAAACTTGGATTACTAATTGGTGGAATACTAGACAATGCGAAACTTTTTTGAATGATATTCAAGAAAAAAGTGTTCTAGAAAAATTCATACAATTAGAGGACCTATTCCAGCTCGATGAAATGATAAAGGAATACCCAGAAACCGATTTACAACAATTTCGTCTAGGAATCCACAAAGAAACGATCCAATTCATCAAGATACACAATGAGTATCGTATCCATACAATCTTGCACTTCTCGACAAATCTAATATCTTTCGTTATTCTAAGTGGTTATTCCTTTTGGGGTAAGGAAAAGCTTTGTATTCTGAATTCTTGGGTTCAAGAATTCCTATATAATTTAAGTGATACAATTAAAGCTTTTTCGATTCTTTTATTAACTGATTTATGTATCGGATTTCATTCGCCTCACGGTTGGGAACTAATGATTGGTTATATTTACAAAGATTTTGGGTTTGCTCATTATGAGCAAATTTTATCTGGTCTAGTTTCTACCTTTCCAGTCATTCTTGATACAATTTTTAAATATTGGATCTTTCGTTATTTAAATCGTGTATCTCCGTCACTTGTAGTGATTTATCATGCCATAAATGACTAAAAAATGATTCACTGATCCAATTTCTAATCTTTCGTACCTTATACATCATAACCAAATCAAAGTCGTATTTACTTTACTCTTTTTACCCATGAGGGATTCCTTGTATATTTCAACAAAAAAATTTGATTTTTTTCAGTAAATGTAAATAGCAGAATTGTGGCTAGGGAAGTATATTATCGACCTACCTAACTTTATTGTAGAAATTTTCGGGATAAATGATTGGACCATGCAAACTAGAAATACCTTTTCTTGGATAAGGGAAGAGATTACTCGCTCCATATCTGTCTCACTCATGATATATATAATAACTTGGGCATCCATTTCAAGTGCATATCCAATTTTTGCCCAGCAGAATTATGAAAATCCACGCGAGGCAACTGGGCGTATTGTATGTGCCAATTGCCATTTAGCTAATAAGCCCGTGGATATTGAGGTTCCACAAACGGTACTTCCTGATACTGTATTTGAAGCAGTTGTTAAAATTCCTTATGATATGCAACTAAAGCAAGTTCTAGCTAATGGTAAAAAAGGAGCTTTGAATGTGGGAGCTGTTCTTATTTTACCCGAGGGGTTTGAATTAGCCCCTCCTGATCGTATTTCACCCGAGATGAAAGAAAAGATAGGAAATCTGTCTTTTCAGAATTATCGCCCCAATAAAAAAAATATTCTTGTGATAGGTCCTGTTCCTGGTCAAAAATATAGTGAAATAACCTTTCCTATTCTTGCCCCAGACCCTGCTACTAATAAAGATGTTCACTTCTTAAAATATCCTATATACGTAGGTGGAAACAGGGGAAGGGGTCAGATTTATCCTGATGGTAGCAAAAGTAACAATACAGTTTATAATGCTACGGCAGGAGGGATAATAAGCAAAATTTTACGAAAAGAAAAAGGGGGATACGAAATAACCATAGTGGATGCATCGAATGGACGCCAAGTGATTGATATTATCCCTCGAGGCCTAGAACTTCTTGTTTCAGAGGGCGAATCCATTAAACTCGATCAACCATTAACGAGTAATCCTAATGTAGGTGGATTTGGTCAGGGGGATGCGGAAATAGTACTTCAAGATCCATTACGTGTCCAAGGCCTTTTGTTCTTCTTAGGATCGGTTGTTTTGGCACAAATCTTTTTGGTTCTTAAAAAGAAACAGTTTGAGAAGGTTCAATTATCCGAAATGAATTTTTAGATCTGTCTATTTAGCTTTATCAAATTCGTAAAAAAGAACCAAAAAAATTATTGTTCCCAATTCGGTCTGGTCAAAAAAATTCTGAAAAGCCTTTTGCCTCTCTTTAGATTTTCTATTCCTTTTCGACCAGATGTCCGTAATTACTTGTATCATAGTCCTAATCCTAAGATGTATATTGAGAAGAATTCACTTTACCCCCTTTCTTTTTTTTTTCAATACAAATTTGAAAAATGGGAAGGGGTGTGATGTAACTCTGGCGTTATTGACCAATTGAAATTGATAGAATGTATCAATCATCAAGAGTTTGTTCTATTAGAATGGAAAAATTTGACTAGATACTAAAATAAGATAAGGAACGTAAGCGCAGAAAAAAAGGGAACCATAAATCGGCGAAACAACAAGTTTTAGGGACTATATGGAGTATTTTTTGTCTTGCTAGTCTTCGACACAAGAAAAGGATGTCTAAAATTCCTTTTCTTGTGTCGATCTTGTCCTTCTTGATTCCATTCGTTAAAAACTCCTATTCTTAGTTTACATATATATTAATATTACTGTTTCTATATATATAACGTTTTAATATATATATATATTAATTAATAGTATAATATAATTATTAATTATATAGTATACATAGTAGTTACTTTTTGTAGTTTTCTTTTTTTTTTATTTCAATTTTGATGAAATAATAAATAAATAAAAAAATAAGAAAAAACTTCTATTTAGTATAGACAAAATTTTAATGATAGATCTAATGATAAAAAATATTGTGTCAGCCGGGGAA